TTACCATTCTGTATAAATGGGATATTCTATTTGTATGGATATGGTAGAGGGGCACATCCAATCCTCGGTTGTCCTTTAGTTCCCATCTCTTCTCTTCAACGCGGGGTAGAGCAGCTTGGTAGCTCGCAAGGCTCATAACCTTGAGGTCACGGGTTCAAATCCTGTCTCCGCAATGTAATATCGATCGTTTTTTTGTCAAAAAAATGTAGGTCTGACTCTGTTAATGTTAACTAGCCATTAATTAAATACTATTTCTCTTTTTGGATCGGAGGAAAAGAAGTAGGAAGAGAAGATAGAAACACTACACTATCGTAGTAAACTCTACCGAATCATTTATCCTATTTCATTAATTCACTATAGGCGGATAGCGGGAATCGAACCCGCATCTTCTCCTTGGCAAAGAGAAATTTTACCATTCGACCATATCCGCGTTTTTTTCGTTCCTGATAAACCCGCATATGTCTCCACATATATATATGATCATGTCTGGATCATTATTGTGCGGGGACGGATACTATAGAACGATTCCAATTGTCTAATTAATATATATATATACAATATATATATACAATATAAAAAATATACAATATAAAAAATATACAATATAAAAATATACAATATAAAATAGATTCTATGTTATTATTATAACATATAACATAGAATATAACAATAAAATTCTTTTTGATTCAAGAAATTGGACTTTGACCCCCCAATTTTTTCTTTATTTTCCTTTTCGGGATTCATTTTAATTTTATATTATGTTATGGAATTTTAATGCGTGTCACAACCCGAAGGGATTCTAGGGGGTCATTTCTTTTTTGATCTAGAAAATAAAATACTGAATTGGTTCAAGAGATGAGAGAATTAAGTATAGCTACTAGAAAGACTAGTCCAATCCATAATGATGTACCGGAAAACACAACATTTTTGTTACTTGACCAACCTTCAGAAGAAGCAAATACAACGGGTACACTAATCAATAAGATTGATGAAGTAGCAATTAATGCAAAAACAGCCAATTGGAAAGCAATAGTCATACTTCTAATCCTCCAAGCTACCAATAAATAAACTATACCATTTGATCCCTTTCTCATCAAAAAAATTGTAATAAAATGAAATGCATCATAGAGGGATTTGACCATGAACCTATTGATCCTGTAGGACTTAGTTGATCCTGTAGGACTTAGTTGATCCTGTAGGACTTAGTACCACTTTATTCGGACATGGAGTCGAGGCCTTTTTTATTTACTTCGCAAACGTACATGCCGGCTCATGCATCTATATATACAATAGCAATATATATATATTCACAACCCGGTTGTTTCTCCCTACGGATAATGGTGGTATGAACTCATACGACCATGTTCTATTCTGGAGAATACAAATAAAATAAAATGGAGATTGTTTTTCGGAGAGATGGCTGAGTGGTTGATAGCTCCGGTCTTGAAAACCGGTATAGTTCTTTATTCAGAACTATCGAGGGTTCGAATCCCTCTCTCTCCTTTTACTCGTTGAATCCATTTCTTTATTTGTTATTGGGTTCTCCCGGCTCGGCTAGCTTTCCTAGCCGAGCCAAAAAACAATAGATAGATATAACTGAGTTAAAAAAAGTAAGACTTTGAAGTATCAGTTGATCCCAATTCTAATAGTATGATGGAATCAAATGGATTCCTACTTCAGGCATTTTATCTTATGTCTCAGTTAAGAGGGGTCATGAAAAGAACAGGTTCCAAATCACGATCAATTCCTTTTTCAAATCCTGCTGCAGCTGCGCGGGCCCTTCCCGCATGCCACAAATGACCTACGAATAGGAAGAATCCTAGAACAAAATGAGAGGTAGCTAACCAACTTCTAGGAGAAACGTAATTGACTGCATTGATCTCGGTAGCTACACCACCCACGGAATTTAAAGAACCTAAAGGAGCATGAGTCATATATTCCGCGGAACGACGCTCTTGCCAAGGTTGTATGTCTTTTTTCAGCCTACTCAAGTCCAAACCATTTGGACCCCTTAAAGGTTCCAACCAGGGAGCACGGAGATCCCAAAAACGCATAGTTTCTCCTCCAAAAATGACCTCTCCAGTCGGGGAACGCATTAGATATTTACCTAAACCAGTGGGTCCTTGAGCGGATCCCACGTTAGCCCCAAGACGTTGGTCTCTAACTAGAAAAGTGAATGCTTGCGCTTGAGAAGCTTCTGGCCCAGTGGGCCCGTAAAACTCACTAGGGTAAGCAGTATTGTTGAACCAGACAAAACAACAAGCGATGAAACCAAAAACAGATAAAGAAGCTAAACTATAAGACAAGTAAGCCTCCCCAGACCATACAAGTGCTCGCCGAGCCCATGCAAAGGGTTTGGTTAGGATATGCCAGATTCCACCAAATATACAAATGGAACCTAACCATACATGTCCTCCAATTATATCTTCTAAATCGTCCACACTAACAATCCAACCCTCTCCGCCAAAGGGAGATTTTAGTAAATAACCAAATATAACAC